CTATATGAATAAGTGAAACTATCATATAGTTGTAGCAACTGACATTTTTTCTATAAATAAAAAAGAAATCAGATTCTGGGTTGTGAAGCAAGAATAAAGGGATGTGGATAAATGGAAAGATGATAGAAAGAAAGAACAAAAATATCAATGATATAGGATTCCAATATGTATGGTCTATGAATCATGTCATAAAAGGCAGTGTGATAAAGCATCAATTAATTAATAATTAGATAATTAGTAATTAGAAATATAAAAATTTATATATTATATATTAAGTTAAGAATTTAATATTAATAAATATTAATATATATATTAATAAATAATAAAAATAAATAATAAAGATAAAGAGCCTTGAGTTAATAAAAACTGAGGAAATTAACTCGAGAACGAATTTTCTTGGAAGCTCCATTGCAGAGTTCGGACCTAACCATTAATAGAGAAGCTATGGGAACGACAAAACCTATGACTACATAAGATTCTATTGAAAACGAATCCTAATAATTCATTGGGTGGGATGGCGGAACGAACCAAGAAAAAATTGATTTATTCTGAGAGGTCATGGATTAAACCTACGAATGAAACAGGAAAGAGTAAATATTCGCCCGCGAAACCTTTATTTAGTAGATAACACTATTTTGGCGTGATTCGATAGGGGTAAAAAAAAAATAAGGAAAAGAAACATTACATTCTCGATAAATATACATAAATACACACACACGTTTAGCTGTATTGTATATCTTGTATATACATCTTCCTATGTAACAAATTACATATCAATAAAAGCCATTACTTTACTTAGTGTATTATCTATTAATGTGTATCTGTAATATTCTGTAATATTATTGAATTGGAATTGTTTCATTCGCGAGGAGCTGGATGAGAAGAAATTCTCATGTCCGGTTCTGCAGTAGAGATGGAATTAAGCACCAACCATCGACTATAACCCCAAAAGAACCAGATTTCGTAAACAACATAGAGGAAGAATGAAGGGAATATCTTGTCGAGGTAATCATATTTCTTTTGGCAGATACGCTCTTCAGGCACTTGAACCCGCTTGGATCACAGCTAGACAAATAGAAGCAGGGCGAAGGGCAATGACACGATATGCGCGTCGCGGTGGAAAAATATGGGTACGTATATTTCCCGACAAACCTATTACACTAAGACCTGCAGAAACACGTATGGGTTCCGGTAAAGGATCCCCCGAATATTGGGTATCCGTTGTTAAACCGGGTCGAATACTTTATGAAATGGGTGGAGTATCAGAAACTGTAGCTAGAGCAGCTATCGCAATAGCTGCGCGCAAAATGCCTATACGAACTCAATTTCTTATTTCAGGATAGAGATGTAGAACTAAACAAAAAGGGGTATTGAGGATGAAAAAACAACTGCAGGTTTATTTTTTTCTGGACAGATAATATTTCTTTTTTCCTTTCACCCTTTTACATTGAAATAACATATTGAAATAAAAATGATATGATTCAACCTCAGACCCTTTTGAATGTAGCGGATAACAGCGGAGCTCGAAAATTAATGTGTATTCGAATCATAGGAGCTGGTAATCACCGATATGCTCATATTGGTGATGTTATTGTTGCTGTAATCAAAGAAGCAGTTCCCAATATGCCTCTAGAAAGATCAGAAGTAATTAGAGCTGTAATTGTACGTACATGTAAAGAACTCAAACGTGAAAACGGTATCATAATACGATATGATGACAATGCTGCAGTTGTCATTGATCAAGAAGGAAATCCAAAAGGAACTCGAGTTTTTGGTGCGATCGCTCGGGAATTGAGACAGTTGAATTTTACTAAAATAGTTTCATTAGCTCCTGAAGTCTTATAAATACTAGTAGATGAGACTATGATTACAGTAGGGTATCTGAAATAGATCAAATTAGTGGATTGTGTTTCACGTATATACTTTATAGTAATTCAAAAAAAAAAAAAAACAAAGAAAAAAAAGGAAACATGTTGATTATATCAAAATTAGGAGGAATCTATAATTATAGTTCGTCATGAGTAGAGACACTATTTCCGATCTAATAACTTCGATAAGAAATGCTGATATGGATAAAAAAAGAACGGTTCGAATAGCATCTACAAATATCACCGAAAACATTGTTAAAATACTTCTACGAGAAGGTTTTATTGAAAACGTTCGGAAACATCAGGAAGGTAACAAATATTTCTTGGTTTCAACTCTGCGACATAGAAAGAATGGAAAAAAAATATATAGAACTAGAACCGTTTTAAAGCGTATCAGCCGCCCCGGCTTACGAATTTATTCCAACTATCAACGAATTCCTAAGATTTTAGGTGGAATGGGAATTGTAATTCTTTCTACTTCTCGAGGTATAATGACAGATCGAGAAGCTCGACTAGAAAGAATTGGAGGAGAAATGTTGTTTTGTATATGGTAATCCTCCCCTTCTAGTATCCGAATTTTATCTCTAACTTCCTATTTGTAAAATAGAGAGGAAAAATGAGTTATATAACTCTTCCTCCATTAGTTGATACTTCAAGGAGGTTACCTGGAATGAAAGAACAAAAATTGATTCATGAAGGTTTAATTACTGAATCACTTCCCAACGGTATGTTCCGGGTCCGTTTAGATAATGAAGATCTAATTCTAGGATATGTTTCAGGAAGGATCCGGCGCAGTTTTATACGGATACTACCGGGGGATAGAGTTAAAATTGAAGTAAGTCGTTATGACTCAACCAGGGGACGTATAATTTATAGACTTCGCAACAAAGATTCGAACGATTAGGTTCTTTTTTTAAACATCCTTTTCATGAGGATACAATTCGAAGTTAAAAAATTCAAGAGACTTTTTTTCTTCTAAGAAGGAAATTCAGAATTAAGGTAAGGAATAATAAATATGAAAATAAGGGCTTCCGTTCGTAAAATTTGTGAAAAATGTCGGCTAATTCGGAGGCGCGGACGAATTATAGTGATTTGTTCCAATCCGAAACATAAACAGAGACAAGGGTAATTGGTCTAAAAAAGAACTTTACTTTCTAAAAGCTAAAAGAAGTAAAGTACCCATATAAAAATAAAAAGGATCTGTTTTAACATGAAATGGATATCTCCGTATCTTTTCTTTCTGTATATTTCTGACTCATATTTATGAGATGATAAAATATGACAAAAGCTATACCAAGAATTGGTTCACGTAGGAATGGGCGTATTAGTTCACGTAAGAATGGACGTAGAATACCAAAAGGAGTTATTCATGTTCAAGCAAGTTTTAACAATACTATTATAACTGTTACAGATGTACGAGGTCGGGTGGTTTCTTGGGCTTCTGCTGGTACTTCTGGATTCAAAGGCACAAGAAGAGGAACACCCTATGCTGCTCAAGCCGCAGCGGTAAATGCTATTCGTACAGTAGTTGATCAGGGTATGCAACGAGCAGAAGTTATGATAAAGGGTCCCGGTCTCGGAAGAGATGCAGCATTACGAGCCATTCGTAGAAGTGGTATACTATTAAGTTTTGTACGTGATGTAACACCTATGCCACATAATGGATGTCGACCTCCTAAAAAAAGACGTGTGTAGAAATAAGAATTAAACTGATTTCAAGAGAAATAAATGATTAAATGATCAAATAATAATACTAGTATAGTATGGTTCGAGAGGAAGTAGCAGGATCCACTCGAACAATACAGTGGAAGTGTGTTGAATCAAGAGTAGACAGTAAGCGTCTTTATTATGGTCGTTTCATTTTGTCCCCACTTATGAAAGGTCAAGCTGATACCATCGGTATTGCCATGCGAAGGGCTTTACTTGGAGAAATTGAAGGAACATGTATAACACGTGCAAAATCTGAGAGGGTGCCGCATGAATATTCTACAATAATAGGTATTGAAGAATCAGTACACGAAATTTTACTAAATTTGAAAGAAATTGTATTAAGAAGTAATCTCTATGGAGTTAGAGACGCATCAATTTGCGTCAGAGGTCCTAGATATGTAACCGCTCAAGATATCATATTACCACCTTCCGTGGAAATAGTTGACCCGACACAACATATAGCTAACCTGACGGAACCAATTGATTTGTATATTGAATTACAAATCAAGAGAGATCGCGGATATCGTATGGAACCCACAAATAACTCTCAAGACGGAAGTTATCCTATAGATGCTGTATCCATGCCTGTTCGAAATGCGAATCATAGTATTCATTCTTATGGGAATGGGAATGAAAAACAAGAAATACTATTTCTAGAAATATGGACAAATGGAAGTTTAACTCCTAAGGAAGCACTTTATGAGGCTTCTCGTAATTTGATTGATTTATTTATTCCTTTTCTACATGCAGAGGAAGAGGACATTAATTTCGAAGAAAATAAAAACAGGTTTACTCTACCCTTTTTAACCTTTCAAGATAGATTAACTAATCTAAAGAAAAACAAAAAAGGAATTCCATTGAATTGCATTTTTATTGACCAATTAGAATTGCCTTCTAGGACCTATAATTGTCTCAAAAGGTCCAATATACATACATTATTGGACCTTTTGAGTAATGGTCAAGAAGATCTTATGAGAATAGAATATCTTCGCATGGAAGATGTAAAACAGATATTGGACACTCTACAGAAGAATTTCGCAATTGATTTACCTAAGAATAAGTTCTCATTTTAAATCCATTGTAATTTTTTCATCTTCCTTTTTTTATTAGAATAGAAAGAAAAAAATTCTAAAGAAAAAAGGAAGACAATTTTTCATCTTTGGCACGATCCGTATTTTCGCGGAATGGATCATAATAAAATTAATGTATCTAGGGAATAGTTACTTCAAAGTGAATCTTCCCTAGATACCTACATCATGGTACTTCGCAGTTGAATCAACTTAAAAAAGACCTAAAGTTAGGGATTTATCAATAGGTAATGTTGCTCCAATACCTAACCAAAGAGCTACTGCGGTACCGATCAAAAAAACTGTTGTAGCTACTGGACGGCGAAATGGATTTTGGAATTTATTGACATTCTCC